TTTGTCTTCTCCATATTACGATATCTCGAGAGTCAATAATTTTATATGAGGAACTACTAAACTCAATCACTTGCTGCTGTTACTCTTCAGTTTTCTGTTGAGGTCTATGCCGTAGAGGCATTCAAATAGGATCCGTGATTGATTTCTAGGTTTCCTTGTAAACCTGATTGGTTATTTCCAATTACGTAAAGCCATGGTTCAAACCGCACTCAAAGGTAGGGCATTTCCCAGTGAGATAGGAACGTCTGTACCCGAAAGAATGGTATCTCCAATTCTCGCCCCTCTGGGATGTAAAATATATCTCTTCTCACCATCCCCATAGTGTATGAGACAAATGTTTGCATTTCGATTAGGGTCGTATTCTATGGTTACGATTCTCCCAGATATGTTTTTTTCATTCCGTCGAAAATCGATTGTACGGTATAGACGCTTATGACCTCCCCCTCTATGCCTTGCGGTAATGATTCCTCTGGCATTCCTCCCTTTCCCACAATGACGCTGTCCAGAGATCAACTTCTTTCGTGGATTGGATTTCACTCGACTGTCTGCGGCCCCATTGCGTGTGCTCGGGGTAGAAGTTTTGTATAAATGTATCACCGTATTATTCAGGATTTTGATTGAAGCTCTTTTTTTTTTATAAAAGGGATGGAATAGAATAACCCGGTTGAAGCGTAATGATCATACGTCTGTAATGCATTGTATGTCCCCTAATAGGGCCCATTCTTCGACCCTTTCCCGGGAGCCGATGACTATTCATCGCTATTACCTTAACCCCAAAGAAGAGTTCAACCCAATGCTTTATTTCTGTCCGAGTTGATCCTGCTTCGACATTAGAAGTATATTGATTCTTCCCCACCAATAGCCTAACACTTTTTTCGGTAAATACGGCATATTTGATTCCATCCATAAATCCACTTTCTTTCCTATAAGTTCCAGTATTGATAAGAATTCGCGTTCTTACTATTCATATGTTATAGTATGAATATACCACACCAATTCGTTCTCTAGTAAGATTTGAATTCGAATCTACAGAATCGAACGAATCTCATAGAGAACTCTATCGAAATTGAACTCTATAGAAATAGAAGATCGAAAGAATTCGGAAAACAAGAAAACCCAGCTATCTATATATCTATATAAATACAGATATAAAGTACGATTTATTTCTCTGATGATGATGATACAGAGTCAGTTCCACTTGACTGAACTTATGAAACGCTCCCATCCCATTGGTGTGCATCCAGTAGGAATTGAACCTACGAATTCGCCAATTATGAGTTGGGCGCTTTAACCATTCAGCCATGGATGCTTGGATCATCATACATCGTGAATAAATCATTTCCAACCCCACATAACCATACCTAACTATGCGAACCAAACCGCCGAGAGGCTATGAAGTCCAGTTATGGATCTTCGAATTGAGAGAGATATTGAGAGAAATTAAGAATTTTGACTCGTTGTTAGATTCATGGACCAAATGCGATTTAGTGGGATCTTTCATTTACCTTTTTTTCCACCAAGAAGGTTTTCTGAAACTTTTTGACCCCCGAATTTGGAGTATCCTCCTTTCGGGTTCAACAAGCAACCGATCTTTCACGAGCAAAGTTGCAGTACTGGTTAAGGGTGTAGTACTGATTCTAGTAGCGGTCCTTATATCTCGTATGCACCATCAAACTATGGTCGAAAGAAAAAATCTCTATTTGAGGGGGCTTCTTCCTCTACCTATGAATTCCATTGGACCCAGAAATGATACATTGTTTCGGTCTTCCCATAAGTTGGTTGTTTCGCTTCTGTCTCTTCCAAAAGGGAAAAAGATCTCGGAGAGTTGTTTCATGGATCCGAAAGGGAGGTCTTGGGTTCTCCCAATAACTCAAAAGTGGATCATGCCTGAATCGAACTGGGGTTCGCGGTGGTGGAGGAACGGGATCGGAAAAAAGAGGGATTCTAGTTGGAAGATATCGAAAGACACCGTAGCTGGAATTGAGATCTCATTCAAAGAGAAAGATATCCAATATCTGGAGTTTCTTTTTGTATCCTATACGACGGATGATCCAATCGGCAGGGACCACGATTGGGACTGGTTTGATGGCTTTTCTCCGAGGAAGAGGGGAAACAGAATCAACTTGAATTCGGGACAGGTATTCGAAATCTTAGTGAAACACTGGATTTGTTATCTTATGCCTGCTTTTCGTGAAAAAAGACCAATGGAAGGGGAGGGTTTCTTCAAACAACAGGGATCGTATTTTTTGAGGAAGGTATCGAGAGAGAATTGGATTTGGTTAGACAATGGGTGGTTGGGAAACAAGGATCGGTTTTTTAGCAAGATAGGGAACGTATCGTCAAATATTCACTCTGATTCCACAAGATCGAGTTTTGTTCCAGTAACGGATTCTAGCCAATTGAAAAGATCTTCTGATCAATCCAGAGATGCTTTCGATTCCATTAGTAATGAGGATTCGGAATCTCACACATTGATCAATCACAGAGAGATTCAACAACTCAAAGAAAGATCGATTCTTTTGGATTGGGAGTCTTCCGTTCTTCAAACGGAACGAACCGAGATAGAATCAGACCGATTCCCGAAAAGCCTTTCTGAAGATTCTTCAATGTCCCGGCTATTCGCGGAACGTGAGAAGCAGATGATTCGTCATCTGCTTCCGGAAGAAATCGAGGAATTTCTTGAGAATCCTACAAGATCAATTCGTTCTTTTTTCTCTGACAGATGGTCCGAACTTCATCTGGGTTCGAATCTTACTGAGAGGTCCGATCCTAAATTGTTGAAGAAACAACACGAGGTTTCTTTTGTCTCTTCCAGGCGAGCGGAAAAGAAAGAAATCGTGGATCTATTCAAGATCATTCCGTATTTACAAAAGACCATCTCAATTCATCCTCTTTCATCAGATCTGGGATGTGAAATGGTTCCAAAGGATGAACCGGATCTGAACAATTCCAATAAGATTTCATTCTTGACCCAAAATCCATTTTTGGATTTCTTTCATCTATTCCATGACTGGAGCAGGGTGGGGTCCACCTTACACCACGATTTTGAATCAGAAGAGAGATTTTTTAAAATAGCGGATCTACTCATTCTATCAATCACCAAGCCAGATCTGGTCTATAAAAGGGTATTTTTTCCTTTTTCTGAGGCGAAGAGGTGTTTTCAATTTCCAGTAGTGTTCGATCGATATCATCATCATCGAGATCGCTTACGGATTCATCGATCTCGCTATCGATTCTGTATTCATCGGAATCGATTCCGTATTCATGGATCTCGATTCCGTATTCATCTGAATCGATTCCGTATTCATCTGAATCGATTCCGTATTTCTCTGAATCGAGATCGATTCTGGAGTCCTCTGAATCGATTCCGTATTCATCTGAATCGATTCCGTATTCATCTGAATCGATTCCATATTCATCTGAATCGATTTCGTATTCATCTGAATCTATTCCGTATTCATTTGAATCGATTCTGTAGTCATCTGAATCGATTCTGTAGTCATCTGAGTAGTCATCTGAATCGATTCCGTATGAATCCGACTCAATATTGGCTTGATTGGGCCCAGTTTAGGGTCAAACTGTTGAAGGCACATCCCTTTTTGACGAAGTCACCTCGTTTCTTTTTGTCAAAGGCATCTTTATTTTTGTCGAATTCACTTCCTTTTTGGTCGAAGTCACTTCTCTTCTTTTTGTCGAAGTCACTTCTCTTTTTGTCCTTTTGGTCGAAGTCACTTCCTTTTTTCTTTTTGAGTATCGGAAGTCCCCCTATTCCTGGGTCTGAGATCCCCATCTCTATCTATCAATTGAAAGGGCCGAATGATCAACTCTGCTTGGATGATCATGATCCTTCCAAAAAATCAAAATTCTCAATCAATGGAGGCACAATATCACCCTTTTTGTTCAATAAGACAAAATGGATGATTGACTCATTCCCTACTCGAAAGAATTGCAGGAACAATTTGGATAACACGGATTCCTATTTCTCAATGATATCTCACGATCGAGACAATTGGCTGAATCCCGTGAAACCATTTCATGGAAGTTCCTTGATATCTTCTTTTTCTAAAGCCAATCGACTTCGATTCTTGAATAATCCATATCACTTCTGGTTCTATTGTAACAAAAAATTCCCTTTTTCTGTGGAAAAGTCCCTTTTCAAGAATTCGGATCTTACGTATGGACAATTCCTCACTATCTTGTTCATTCGCAACAAAAGATTTTCTTTGTGCGTCGGTAAAAAAAAACAGGTTTTTTTGGAGCGAGATACAATTTCACCAATCGAGTCACAGGGATCTAAGATATTCATACCTAAGGATTTGCCACAAAGTGGTGACGAAACGTCTAACTTGTACAAATCTTTCCATTGTCCAATTCGATCCGATCCATTCGTTGGTAGAGCTATTTATTCGATCGCAGACATTTCTGGAACACCTCTAACAGAGGAACAAATAGTCCATTTTGAAAGAACGGATTGTCCACCTCTTTCAGATATGAGTCTATCTGATTCCGAAGGGAAGCAGTATCTCAATTTCAATTCAAACATGGGTTTGATTCACACTTCCTGGGCTGAGAAATCCAAAAAGAGGAAAAAACGGAGTTTTAGGGTTAAGAACCGGGAGATGGATAGAACCCTTCAACGAGAGCGTGCTTTTTCAAATCTCTCAAAATGGCATCTGTTCCAACCATATATACCGTGGTTCTTTACTTTGACAGGGTTCAAATATCTCAAATTCGCCCTTTTAGATCCTTTTTCACACCTATTGTGCATTCACATATCTTTTTTTCAGGATATTCTGGAGACAGCATGGTGGATTCTTCAGACAAAATTGTGGGCGAGTCTTTCAAAATGGAATCTCAGTGAGATTTCGAGTCATTGTTTACAGATTCGTCTTCGGTCCGCAGAAATAATTCATCGAAATAATGAGTCACCCTTATGGCTGAGATCATCAAATGCTCGGGAGTTCCTCATCCTTTTCGTTCTTCTTGTTGCTGGATATCTCGTGAATACACATCTTCTCTTTGTTTCCCGAGCCTCTAGTGAGTTACAGACGGATTTGAAAAAGATCAAATCTTTGATGATTCCATCATACATGATTGAGTTGCGACAACTTCTGGATAGGTATCCTACCTCTGAGCAAAATTCTTTCTGGTTAAAGAATCTCTTTCTAGTTGCTCTGGAACAATTCGTCTATTTTCTAGAAGCAATATGGGGTTCTTCTTTTAACAGGCTATTCGGTGGTGGTCCCACTTATGGGTTCAAATCCATAGGTTCTAAGAAGAAATTTTGGAATAGCAATTTCATCGGTATCATGGATTTCCTAAGGATCATACCAAATCCCTTCAATCGAATCACGTTTTCGAGAAATACGAGACATCTAAGTCGTACAAGCAAAGAGATCTATTCATTGCTAAGAAAAAACGTGAACGTTGAGTGGATTGATGATCAAATCGAATCCTGGGTCACGAACAGTGATTTGATTGAGGATGAAGAAAGAGAATTCTTGGTTCAGTTCTGCACCTTAACGACAGAAAAAAGGATGGATCAAATGCTATTGAGTCTGACTCATAGTGATGGTTTATCAAAGAATGACTCTAGTTATCAAATGGTTGAACAACTGGGATCAATTTACTTACGATACGTAGTTGACATTCATCAAAAAGATCTACTAAATTATGAGTTCAATAGATCCTGTTTAGCCGAAAGACGGATATTCCTTGCTCATTTTCAGACAATCACTTATTCGTGTGGGGCTAATTTACGATTTCGTGGACAACCCTTTTCGCTCCGCTTAGCCCTATCCCCCTCTAGGGGTATTTTAGTGATAGGTTCGATAGGAACTGGACGATCCTATTTGGTCAAATCCCTCGTGACAAACTCCTCTGTTCCTTTCATTACGGTAGTTCCGAACAAGTTCCTGGATGACCTTTTTTATCAGATCGATCCTTATGATAGTGATAGTGACGTTGAGGATCTTTTTTATGATTCTGAGGATCTTTTTTATGATTCTAGTGATGATAGTTACGCTATTGATATTGATGAGAGTGACGCTATTGATATTGATGAGAGTGACGATAGCGATAGCGATGATGACCTTGATCTAGATGATATAGAGCTGCTAAATGAGCTAACTCCGGATAGGGATATACAACTACTAGAGCGATTTAGTATCCTCCTTCCATTCGAAGTCGCAAAAGCAATGTCCCCTTGCATACTCTGGATTCCAAACATTCATGATCTGTCTGTGCGTGCGTCGAATGACTTATCCCTCGGTCTATTAGTGAACTCTCTCTCCAGGGATTGTGAAAGATGCTCCACTAGCAATATCCTTGTTATTGCTTCGACTCATATTCCCAAAAAAGTGGATCCCGCTCTAATAGCTCCGAATAAATTAAATACATGCCTTAAGCTACGAAGGCTTCTTAGTCCACAACAACGAAAGCACTTTTTCACTCTTTCCTATACTAGGGGATTTCACTTGGAAAAGAAACTGTCCCATCCTAATGGATTCGGGTCCATAACCATGGGTTCCAGTGTACAAGATCTTGTAGCACTTACCAATGAGGCTCTATCCATTAGTATTGCACAGAAGAAATCCATTATAGACACTCATACAATTCGATCCGCTCTTCATAGACAAACTTGGAATTTGCGAGCGAAGGTAAGACCGGTTCAGGATCATGGGATCCTTTTCTATCAGATAGGAAGGGCTGTTGCACAAAATGTACTTCTAAGTAATGGCTCCATAGATCCTATATCTATCTATCTGAAGAAGAGATTCCCTAAGGAAGGGGGTTCTGATTTGTCCACCTGGTACTTCGAGCTTGCAACGAGCATGAAGAGATTAACGATACTTCTTTATCTTTTGAGTTGTTCTGCCGGATCGGTCGCTCATGATCTTTGGTCTCTACCCGGACCCGATGAAAAAAATGGGATCACTTCTTATTTGTATTTGGTTGAGACTGATTCTGCTCTAGTTCGTGGCCTATTAGAAGTCTTCGAAGGAGAGGTCACTCTATCCTCTCGGACCGAAAAAGATGGCAGTCAGTTTGATAATGATCGAGTGACATTGCTTCTTCGGTCCAAACGAAGGAATCCCTTAGATATGATGAAAAATGGATTTTGTTCGAGCGTTGATCCGAAATTTCTCTATGAAAAAGACGAATCGGAGTTTGAATTGGAAGAAGGGGTTGCATTTAGAGAAGGAGATCGCGACCCGGAACAGATAGAGGAGGATTTCTTCGATGATATAGTTTGGGCTCCTAGAATATGGTACCCCGAGCGATTTGGTTGGATTGAAAGTCCCAATGAATTGGGATTTCCCTATTGGGCCAGGTCATTTTGGGGCACGCGGATCATTTCTCATCAAGAGAATGATTTGGAAGAGAATGATTCGGAGTTCTTGCAGAGTGGAACCATGCAGTACCAGACACGAGATCGATTTTCCAAAGACCAAGTCTTTTTTCAATTTCAAATAAGCCAATTTCTTTGGGACCCTGCGAATCCATTCTTTTTCGATGCGCCCGTGTTTTCACGTCGAGAATTCTTTGCAGATCAAGAGATGACAAAGGGGCTTCTTACTTTCCTAACAAGTCCTCCTAAATCGCTGTCTGAAAGCTGGTTCATCAAGAATACGCAAGAAAAGAACTTCGAATTGTTGATTCATCGCCAGAGATGTCAGAGAACGAATAGTTCATTATCTAATGGGTCTTTCCGTTCTAATACTCTATCCGAGAGTTATCAGTATTTATCAAATCTGTTCCTATCTAACGGAACGCTAGTGGATCAAATGACAAAGACATTGTTGAGAAAGAGATGGCTTTTCCCGGATGAGATGAACCATTTGATTCATTTAACAGGAGAAAAATTTCCCCTTCCTTAGCCGGCAAGATATGTGGCCAGGAAAGGGGGATTAAGTGGAACAAAATTGACCGGTTGGTAGAGTCGTGGAAATACTTGTTTCTTTCCTATTTTTGGCCTTAGCTACATGGAACTGCTACTGCGGAAACATGGAAGAATTGAAATCTTAGATCAAAACACGATGTCTGTATGGATGGTATGAACTGCCTAAACAAGAATTCTGGAACGGTGAACAACCAGAGCCTATTACTATTACTCAGACTCACTCCATTACAGCAAATAATTTCCATTACTGAAACATGGAAATCCATTGGAAAATCAAAAATATGACGGAATAACTAAAGAAAATAGATAGACCTTTCTCTTCGTCTCCGGTCGATGGATCTTATCAATTGGAAGATCTCCTATATGGCTAAGAAACATTCCAGTTGACCGAG